TTATTATAAATTTAAATATAGCTAAAATAAAAATTTATAAAAAATAATAATTAGTATTAACCTTCTTCTTAATATTAATTATAATATATATAATAAAAATAATTTATTTCATATAATTTCAAAAATTATTATGCCTTTTACATTAATATATATATTTATATAAATAAATCTTAATTTTTAAGATATATTTTAATAATAATTAAAATTTTAAAATTTTAATTATCTATAATTTATTTATTATATAAGAATTTATAAATATATAATATTAATTTAATAATCATTATTCATAATGATTATTCTTTTTTATTTTTATATATAAATATTTTATACTTTTTGATAAATAAGTAAAAATAAATTGAAAAAATGATTAATAATAAGTATTTAAATTAATTAAAATATTTTATTAATAAATAATTAAAAATGTTAATATAAAATTAATATGTCAGTATTATTAATAAAATATTTATTGATATATATATATATTAATGAATATCATAAAAAAAGTTTCAAAAATAAGCATTTTTCTTTAATTTTATCAATAAGTTATTTTATTATAAATTTAAATATAGCTAAAATAAAAATTTATAAAAAATAATAATTAGTATTAACCTTCTTCTTAATATTAATTATAATATATATAATAAAAATAATTTATTTCATATAATTTCAAAAATTATTATGCCTTTTACATTAATATATATATTTATATAAATAAATCTTAATTTTTAAGATATATTTTAATAATAATTAAAATTTTAAAATTTTAATTATCTATAATTTATTTATTATATAAGAATTTATAAATATATAATATTAATTTAATAATCATTATTCATAATGATTATTCTTTTTTATTTTTATATATAAATATTTTATACTTTTTGATAAATAAGTAAAAATAAATTGAAAAAATGATTAATAATAAGTATTTAAATTAATTAAAATATTTTATTAATAAATAATTAAAAATGTTAATATAAAATTAATATGTCAGTATTATTAATAAAATATTTATTGATATATATATATATTAATGAATATCATAAAAAAAGTTTCAAAAATAAGCATTTTTCTTTAATTTTATCAATAAGTTATTTTATTATAAATTTAAATATAGCTAAAATAAAAATTTATAAAAAATAATAATTTTAATTATTATAATCTTTAAAAAATATTTTATTGAATAAATTTTTATTTAATATTATATCAATATTTATATTATTAATTTTTAATTTATTAACCCTTTCAATAACTAATCTCTTTTTTATATGATTTATTATAGAATTAAATAATTTTATTTTTATTTCTTTAATACTAAATGTTAATCATAATAAAAAAAATATTTTTTTTTATTATATCATTCAAATTTTATCTTCTTCTATTTTATTAATTTCATTTATTATAATAAATTTTTTAATACCTCATTATTTTTCTAAGGTTTTTTTAATTTTAGCATTAATAATTAAATTAACAATTCCTCCTTTTCATATTTGATTAATAATAATTATTTTTAATTTTAATTGATTAACTATTATTTTAATATTAAGAATTCAAAAAATTATTCCATTATATTTATTATCTTTTAACCTATTTAATTCATTTTTATTTTATATTATAATTATATTATCTGCCCTAATTCCTCCTTTTATAGCTTTAAACTCTTTTAATTTTAAAAATATTTTTTTATATTCATCAATTAATCAAACCAGATGATTAATATTATTAATTTTTATTAAATCAAATATGTGAATTATTTATTTTATCACTTATAGAATTATCTTAATTATTTCTATTAATTTTTTATTCCTATTTAAACTATCATCTTTTTCTTTTTTCAATAATACAATAAATTTAAATGAAAAATTTATACTTCTATTTATATTTATTAATATTTCTAGTTTACCTCCTTTTTTATTTATTATATTAAAATGAATAAATATTTTCTTATCTATTTCTATTTTAAAGTTAAATTTTATTCTAATTATAATAATGTTAAGTTCTTTCCTCATAATATTCATCTACTTAAATATATGTAACTTAATTTTATTTGATTGAATTATAAATTATAAATTTATTATAATAAATATTATCATATTCTATCCTTTATATTTCTATATAGCATTTTTATCTTTATCCTTATCTCTTCTTTTTTTATTTTATGATTTTAAGTTATATAAACTATAAGCCTTCAAAGTTTAAAATTATAAATTTATTATAAAATCTTAATTATTATTTAATAATAATTTTAAAATTGCATTTTAATATTTTTTTTAAATTATAAGATTACAATCCTTAATATTAGAAATTATCTATTTCATAAATAAATTTACAATTTATCACTTTTTTCAGTCATAATATTATGAATAAATGATTATACTCAACAAATCATAAAGATATTGGAATATTATACTTTCTTTTAGCCATCTACTCTGGTATAATCGGATCTTCCATAAGAATAATTATTCGATTAGAATTAGGAACATGTAACTCTATAATTTTAAATGACCAAATTTATAATACCTTAATTACAAGTCACGCATTTATTATAATTTTTTTTATAGTAATACCATTTATAATTGGAGGCTTTGGAAACTATCTTGTTCCTTTAATATTAGGTTCTCCAGATATAGCTTATCCACGAATAAATAATATAAGATTCTGACTTCTTCCCCCATCATTAATTTTATTAACAATAAGAAGACTTGTTTATAGAGGTGTAGGTACAGGATGAACTATTTATCCCCCCTTATCATCTAATCTCTACCATAATGGATATTCAGTTGATCTTTCTATTTTCTCTTTACATATTGCAGGTATATCTTCTATTATAGGAGCAATCAATTTTATTTCAACAATTATTAATATACATAATAAAAAATTAAGTATAGATAAAATCCCTTTACTTGTCTGATCTATCTTAATTACAGCTATTTTACTTTTATTATCTTTACCCGTATTAGCTGGCGCTATTACAATATTATTAACCGATCGTAATTTAAATACATCATTCTTTGACCCTTCTGGGGGAGGTGACCCTATCCTATACCAACATTTATTCTGATTTTTTGGTCACCCAGAAGTTTATATTCTTATTCTTCCAGGATTTGGCCTAATTTCTCATATTATTATAAATGAAAGAGGTAAAAAAGAAACATTTGGATCTTTAGGTATAATCTATGCTATACTTGCCATTGGATTCTTAGGATTTATTGTTTGAGCCCATCATATATTTACAGTAGGTATAGATGTTGATACACGAGCCTACTTTACTTCAGCTACTATAATTATTGCTATTCCAACAGGTATTAAAGTTTTTAGATGAATTTCTACACTCCATGGAATAAAAATTTCATATAACCCCTCTTTATGATGAGCAATAGGCTTTATTTTCTTATTTACTATCGGAGGACTTACTGGAATTATATTATCTAATTCTTCTATTGACATTATTCTTCATGATACTTATTACGTAGTAGGTCACTTTCACTATGTTTTATCTATAGGAGCTGTTTTTGCAATTATTGCCAGATTTATTCACTGATTTCCTTTAATTTTCGGAATATCTCTTAATAATTTTTATTTAAATATTCATTTTATTTCTATATTTATTAGTGTTAACTTAACATTTTTCCCTCAACATATATTAGGATTAAGAGGAATACCTCGACGTTACTCAGATTATCCTGACTATTTCTTATCTTGAAATATTATTTCCTCTATTGGTTCTTTAATTTCTATTTCAAGATTAATTTTATTTTTTTATATTATTTGAGAAGCATTATCTTCTAAACGAATTATTATTTTTATATTTTCTTTAAATTCATCCTTAGAATGAAAAATATTATACCCTCCAACTAATCATAGCTTTAATGAAATTCCTACAATCTTTTAATATGGCAGAAATAAGTGCATTAGATCTAAAATCTAACTTATAAAGATAATATTATCTTTTATTAAATATTAATACTTGACTCCTATCTCTACAAGATTCAAACTCTCCTGTATATGATATAATAATTTTTTTTCATGATTCAACAATAATAAGAATTATTACTATTACTATAATAATTTCCTATATTATAACTTCTTTATTCTATAATAACTTAATTAATCGCTATTTACTTGAAGGACATTCTATTGAAATTATTTGAACGATCCTACCTATATTTATTTTAATTTACATTGCAATTCCTTCTATTAAACTTCTTTATTTAACAGATGAAATTAATTCTTCTAACCTTTCCATAAAAACTATTGGTCATCAATGATATTGAACTTATGAGTACACAAATTTCTTTAATCTATACTTTGATTCTTATATAATTCCCTCATCTTCTTTATCCCTAAATGAATTTCGCTTATTAGATGTTGATAATCGATGCATCTTACCTTTCAATTATCCTATCCGTATTATTTCTACTTCTTTAGATGTAATTCATTCTTGAACTGTACCTTCTTTAGGTATTAAAATAGACTCTACTCCTGGTCGATTAAACCAATCTTTATTATTTATATATCGCCCAGGATTATACTTTGGTCAATGCTCAGAAATCTGTGGTTTAAATCATAGATTTATACCAATTGTTATTGAATCAACAAATATAAATTCTTTTATCAACTGAACATCAACTATTAATTAAATTAAAAATTCATTAAATGACTGATAAAAAGTATTGATCTTTTAAATCAAACATAATAGAATTTTTGTAACATCTATTTTTAATGTAAAGAATTAGGTTAAACATAAATCATTAAATTGTCAATTTAAAAATATTAAATTCAATTAATATTCTTTTATCCCACAAATAATACCTATAGTTTGAACTTTTTTATTTTTTTTAATTATTTTTATTCTTATTATAATTATAGCTTTAATTTATTACTTAATTTATCCTTCTGTCTCCTTAAAAAATTCAATAAATAACTCTTTGAAAAATTGAACTTGAAAATGATAACTAATATTTTTAATATTTTTGACCCTTCAACAAGTTTCTATCTCTCCCTAAATTGAATGAGAACTATAATTATTTTTACCTTATTTCCATTTCAAATATGATTAATTCCTTCTCGATTTATTTCTATCTTAAAATCATTTTTAATATATTTTTTCAAAGAATATATAATCTTATTAAATTTTTCATTCTCAAATTTAATCATTTTCATAACTATTTTAATCCTAATTTTATCTAATAATTTTTTTGGGTTATTCCCATATATTTTTACAGCTTCTAGTCATATAAGATTTTGTTTATCCTTATCTTTATTACTATGAACAAGAATTATAATTTATTTTTGAATAAACTTTTATAATAATATACTTATTCACTTAACTCCCTCAAATACCCCCTCAATATTAATACCTTTTATAGTAATTATTGAATTAATTAGGCTTTTAATTCGCCCAATTACTCTATCTATTCGTCTTACAGCTAATATAATTGCAGGTCATCTACTCTTATCTTTATTAGGATCTAGAGGAACCTCAATATTTTTCTTTTTAATTCCTATTCTTATTATAACTCAATTACTCTTATTTATTTTAGAAATTTCAGTAGCATTAATTCAAGCCTATGTATTTTCAATCCTTTCTCTCCTTTATAGAAGAGAAATTTAAAATATGAATAAATTACACTTTTATCATCCTTTCCATCTAGTTACTGTCAGCCCATGACCTCTAATTATATCCTTATGTCTATTAAATAATTTAATTATAATAATTAGATGATTTAATAAATTTAATTATTATCTTTCCTTAACAATTCCTTGTAGATTAATCTGTATATTTCAATGATGACGAGATGTCACTCGAGAATCTACATTTCAAGGATTTCATTCTTTAATAGTTTATAAAGGCCTACGAATTGGTATAATTTTATTTATTATCTCTGAAATTTTCTTTTTCTTATCTTTTTTTTGAACTTACTTTCATTCTTCCTTATCTCCTACTATTGAAATTGGCCAACTTTGACCACCTTATGGAATTATTCCCTTTAATCCTTATGATATTCCACTAATAAATACAATTATCTTAGTTTCATCTGGTCTTACAATTACCTGATCTCACCATTCAATATTTAATAAAAACTTTAAAGAAAGTATAAAAAGATTAATAATTACAATTTTTTTAGGTTTATATTTTACTTCACTTCAAGCTTTTGAATATATTGAAGCTCCTTTCACTATTGCAGATTCTATTTATGGTTCTATTTTTTTTATTGCAACAGGTTTTCATGGATTACATGTCATTATTGGAACTTTATTCCTAATTATTTGTATCATTCGAATAAATAGTATACATTTTTCCTCTTCCCATCACTTTGGATTTGAAGCTGCAGCTTGATATTGACATTTTGTTGATGTAGTTTGATTATTTTTATATATTTCTATCTACTGATGAAGTTATTAAAAATTATATATTTTAAAATTTATTATAAATATACATTAATCTATATAGTATATAAATAATTACAATTAACTTCCAATTAATAAAATTAATATCCTTAATGTAGATTATTTTTATTATCCTCTTAATTTTATTCCTATTCATCTCTATTTTAATATTAATTTTTAATTTAATTCTAGCAAAAAAAATATTTGATAATCGAGAAAAGAATTCTTCCTATGAATGTGGATTTGATTCAATTTCTTCCCCTCGATTTCCTTTTAGAATTCAATTTTTTTTAATTAGCCTTATATTTTTAATTTTTGATATTGAAATTTCTCTTCTTATCCCACTAACTATCTCACTAAGTAAATTTAATTCATTTATACCTATTACAATATTAATTTTTATATTTATTTTAATTTTCAGAATTTATATTGAATACTCAGAAAATATAATTGAATGAAAACTATAATAGGATATTAGTTTAAATATACAACATTTAAATTGCATTTAAAAAATAAAATTATATTTTATATCTTACTAATTCTCTTATTAAAAAATTTTAATTTCGACTTAAATATTAGATTTATAATAAAATCTAAGAGATATTCTAAGATTAATTTTACTCTATCTCATTTATTCTATTAACCCTTAAATGAAACCAAATAGAGGTAAATTATTGTTAATAATTTTATTGAATATTATTTTTATTCCTTTTAAGAAATATTCAATTGAACTTCTAATTCATAACTTAGTGGTTATTTAAACCATTATATTTCTTTATATTATTATTTATATAGTTTATTTAAAACATTATATTTTCATTATAAAAAAAATATTTTAATTTAATTTATTTATAAATATTTAAAAAATTTTAAATTTATTTTTATATCTTCAATATAATGCTTTTTCTTAAGCTATTTAAATATAATCACCTTCTAAAAAATACCCAACAAATTACAAGATTTAAAACTAAATATATTTTATATTTATAATTTATAAATCTATTTATAAATTCTTTAAATATATTAATAAATAATATTTTTCTTATATATTCTATTCAACATTTATCATAATAATATATACTATAAAAATAAATTATCACATACTTATTTATATAAATATAAACATAATTTAAAAATCACATGGATCTAAAAAAATATCTCAAATAATATAATTTTATTATTTCAATTAATCTAAACCCCACTACTAACATTAACCCTAATAATAATATTATTAATGTTACTATTTTTAATCTAACCCTAAGAAAAATTCTATTATCAAAAAAAAATAATCAATTTAACAAAGATCCAATAATTACTCTTAAAATTATTAATAACACTATAGAAATATTTATTTCCTTTCTTTCACAGATTATAAAATAACTATTAGAAATTTTTATTTTACCAAAAAAAATATAATATCTTAATCGAACTGAATATATAACAGTAAAAGATAAAGAAATAATTGCTATAAATATTATCATTCAATTAAAATTTTCAAAGTATAACACTTCTATAATTAAATCTTTTGAGTAAAATCCAGATATAAAAGGAAACCCGCATAAGGAAAATAATGTTAAATGAAATCTTATTATAGTAAAAGGAATAAATTCATTTAACCCACCTAAAAGACGAATATCTTGATTATTATTTATTAAATGAATAATAACTCCAGCCCTTATAAATAATAATGACTTAAAAATTGCATGAGTCATTAAATGAAAATAAGATAATAATCTTAATCCTATTCTTAAAATTATTATTATTAACCCTAATTGACTTAACGTTGATAAAGCAATAATTTTCTTTATATCATACTCAAATCTTGCTATTAATCCTGATAAAAATATTGTTAAAACTGAAATTAATATTAATATTCCTATTATTATTTTATTTATTATTAAAAATTTATTAAATCGAATTAATAAATAAACACCAGCTGTAACTAATGTTGATGAATGAACTAAAGCAGAAACTGGAGTAGGAGCTGCTATTGCTATAGGTAACCAGGATGAGAATGGAATTTGAGCTCTTTTTGTCAATCCTGCAATTAAAATTATTAAAATTAACTTTTTATAATTTCCTATTATAATATTATTCCATCTCCCATACATTATTATTATCCCAATTCCTATTAAAATTATAATATCTCCAACGCGATTTATTAATACAGTCACTATTCCTGAATTAAAAGATCTATAATTTTGATAATAAATTACTAAACAATAAGATACTAATCCTAATCCATCCCACCCATATAAAATTCTAATTAAATTTGGTCTTATAATTATTAAAATTATTGATATAACAAATAACATAACTAAAATAAAATATCGTTCAATATTATTATCTTCACTTATATACACTATCCTATAAATTAATACCATTAAAGAAATTAATAATACAATAGAAATAAATAATAAACTAATTCAATCTACATAAACTATTAATTCTATATTTATGCTATTAATTCTTATCAATCCTCATTCAAAAACTAATCTTTTTTCTCATAAAAAAAAATTTACTCTAAAAAAAAAAAAAAAAAAAAAAACTATTATCATCCTATATATTCTTATATAAATTCAAATAATCTAAAATTAAACTTGTAATATCTTTAATTCCACAAATTAATATTTTTATTAAACTATTTAGATGATTAAAATATTATTATATTAAATAAAATTATCAATAAAGGCCAATAATGATAAACTAGCACCATAATCTCAATCACCCCTCCTCCTCTGCATTTATTTATTATTACAAGTTCACCATGTTGAACGTAAGAAAATAAATATAACGAATATACTCTTCTAAAAAAACTAATTAATATTAAATAATATATTAAAAATACTCTTATATAAATTAATACTATAATTATATAAATCTCCCCAATAAAAGCTATACAAAGAGGAAAAGAAAAATTTGTGGCACATAATAAAAATCATCATATAGAAAACTCTGGCAAGATATTAATTATTCCTTTATTAAGTAATAATAACCGCCTACCAGAACGTTTATAGTATAAATTTACTATATAAAATAACCCAGAAGAACATAACCCATGCGAAATTATAATAATGTAAGCTCTTACAAATCCTAATTTTTTTAACCTTATTAATCTACATAATATTAAATTTATATGAACCACTGATGAATAAGCAACTAATCTTTTTATATCAATTTGTATAAAACAAATAAAACTAGCAATCAATCTTCCAACAATCCCAATTCTAATCATAATATTATTATAAATAATTATATATTTTAAAAAAATTATAATTATTCGAACTAATCCATATCTCCCTATTTTTAATAAAATAGCAGCTAATACCATAGATCCATAAACAGGGGCTTCCACATGAGCTTTTGGTAATCAAATATGAAAATAATAAATTGGTATTTTAATATAAAATGCTCCTATAATAATTAATATCCTTCAAAATCTTAATTTAACTTCATTATATTGTATTAATATATATATCTCTAATCTTCCATTAATATTATATATTACTAACAAGTAAATTAATAAGGGTAACGAAATTACTATAGTATATATTAATAAATAATAAGAAGCTCTTAAACGCTCTGGATTTACCCCTCAATAAATTACTAATAAAAAAGTAGGAACTAACCTTAATTCAAAAAAAAAATAAAATAAAATCATATTTTTTACAGAAAAAAAAACCATAATAATTAATATCATAACTATAAATATAAATATTTTTATAACTTTTCTTTTTTCATCTACTAGCCTTATAAATATTAGACCAATAATTCACACACTTATAATAATTAATATATAAGAATAATAATCTAACCTTAAATATCCTCTAATATTTACTATAATATCTACTTTAAAAAACTGAAATAATATTATATAAACAAATAAAAAACATAAATTATAATAAAATATTAATATATTATTTCATATTAATATAACTATAATAAAAAATATTATTATTATATATTTTATCATAGTATAATTCATATTGGTAAACTGATTAAACAAATAAAAATTAATTAAAACTTATATAAATTTAAAGAATAATATAATTCATTCCCATAATATCGAATAATTAAAACTAAAATTATTAATCCTAATACCCTCTCACAAACACTAAAAACTAAATAATATATTAAATTAATTTCTAAATTAATAACCCTATAAATAATATAAATCATCATAGAAATTAATAATACTATAACTTCAATTATTATTAAAATTACTAATATAAATTTAAATATTAATATAATTAATAAAAAACAATTTATAATTAAAACTAAAATTAATAAAATATCATATTGTATAATTTTGACTAAAAAAGCTTTATAATTTAAATAAAATAATAATTTTGTAAATTATAATTATAATATTATATAAAATATTATTAAAGCTTAAAGTATTATCAAAATTCAAAAAAAAATAATAAATCTACCTTTAATCTCCAAAATTAATATTCTCTATTAAACTATTTTTTGAAATATGAATAAATTCACTCAAATCTTATTTTTAATTCTTTTTATTTTTATAGTCTCGACTATCATTATTATATTTACTAAAATTATTCATCCTATCATTATTACTATTCTTCTCTTATTTATAGTTATCGTTACTTGCCTATATTTCTCCTCATGAAAAGTAACTTACCTTTATGCTATTTTAATTTTCTTAATAATAATTAGTGGATTATTAGTTATTTATGGATATTTTACTAGGCTTATTTCTAATGAATCAAAATTTCAAAAAAAAGATATTTTATACAGAACCTTACTATTAATAAGATCCTATAGCTTAAGCGTATATATACATATAACACTTAATAACCTTCAAATCTACACTCAATTTAGATACCCTTTATTGGATAGAACTTCATTAAATAAAATCTTTTCTTTTAAATTTGAAAATATTACTTATATATACATCTATCCTTTAAATAACTTCACTCTTATAACTATATTATTTATATTATTAGCTTTTATCCTAATTATTAAAATTAATAATTCTTCTATAAGAATAACTTTACGAAAAATCAACTAACATACTTTTTACAAATAATTAATAAATATGAATAAAATTATTAAAGCCGCCCTTACCCTACCTACTCCAATTAATATCTCATATATATGAAACTTTGGATCCCTACTAGGATTATTCCTAGTCATTCAAATTTTTAGAGGATTTTTTCTTTCTTTACACTATTGCCCTAACCTAAATGAAGCCTTTTCAAGAATTATTCATATTATTCAAAATGTCAACTACGGATGAATTTTTCATAATATTCATATAAATGGTGCATCTTTTTTCTTTATTTTAATTTATTTACATATTAGACGAGGGCTATACTATCACTCATTTAAATTAAAAAATACCTGAATTTCAGGAACATCAATCTTATTGGTTGCTATAATAACCGCCTTTTTAGGGTATGTTCTCCCGTGGGGCCAAATATCATTTTGAGGGGCTACCGTAATCACAAATTTAATTTCTACCATTCCTTGAATAGGACCTAGAATTGTTCAATGAGTCTGAGGGGGATTTTCTATTAATAACGCTACTTTAAATCGATTCTTTTCAATACATTTTATTATACCATTTTTAATTTTACTCCTTGTTATTATTCATCTATATTTTCTTCATTCTTTAGGATCATCTAACCCCTTAGGAATAAATAGAGACTTAAGTAAAATCCCATTTCACTATTATTACTTAATTAAGGATATCCTAGGATTTAATATTATTTTTATTATTTTTATTATTTTTATCTTTCAATATCCTTACAGCTTAAGAGATCCTGATAACTTTACCCCTGCCAACCCTATAGTAACCCCTACTCATATTAAACCAGAATGATACTTTTTATTTGCTTATACTATCCTTCGAGCTATTCCTAACAAACTAGGAGGAGTAATCGCTCTTATTCTATCTATTAGCATCTTATACTTTTTACCCTTTATAAATAAATCTATTATAAATACTACTCAATTTTATACCCCTACTCAAATTTTATTCTGACTATTTATTAATACATTTATTATTCTTACTTGATTAGGAGCTCAATTAATTGAACCCCCTTATATATTTCTTAGTCAATTTTTTGCTTTCATCTATTTTTCTTCTATTATAGGAATAATAGCAACTAATAAAATATGAGATTTTATCCTTTACTATGATTATTAAATATATCATACTTAATACATTACAATTAAACTTTATAATTACTTAATAAATTTTTTAAAGTTTATGATCTTGATATAAGTTTATGTTTTGAAAACATAATAAAGAAATATAATTATCTTTCTATAAACTTATAAACTATTAATGAAAACATAACTTTAAATATTATAAAAAAAAATAAATAATTTAAAATCATTGGTAAAATAATTTTTCAACATATATATATTATCTCATCATATCGAATTCGGGGTAAAATACCTCGCATATAAATAATAACTACAACTAACATTCTTAATATTAATACTATTATAAATAAATTTGTACCTAAATATAAAATTACTATTAAATAAGATATAAAAATAATTATCCCATACTCAGCCAAAAAAATTAATACAAATGGCCCCCTAAAATATTCTACATTAAATCCAGAAACAAGCTCTGACTCTCCCTCTACTAAATCTATAGGCCTTCGATTTAATTCAGCTAAAATTCTAATAAAAAAAATAATTATTATGGGCATTAATATCCAACAATATGAAACTATAATTTGTCACTTAATAAAATCAACTAACCTATATCTTTCACTTAAGACTATTTGAACCAAAATAATTATAATAAATCTAACTTCATATGATAAAACTTGAGCTAATGATCGAATAGAACCAATTATTGAATATATAGAATTAGAAGATCAACCTATTAATATAATAGTATATCTATTTAATCTTAAAATAATAATAATTATTAATACTGAATAATTTATAAAATAAACATTAGTAATATAATAATAGTTTATTCACACTATTAATAATATTAAAAATCTTAAAATAGGTATGAATAAATAAATTAATTTATTTATTTTATAAATATTAATAAACTCTTTCCTAAATAATTTAATAGCTTCAGCAAAAGGTTGTAATATCCCCTTAAATCCTACTTTATTAGGACCCTTTCGATTCTGAATATATCCTAATGTTTTTCGCTCTAAAAGAGTCAAAAAAGCTACCCCCACTATTACCATTATTAAAGTATAAAATAATCTAAGCAAATTTATTAATAAATAATCAATATAATTACAAATAATAATTACTTATACTCTAAATAAAATATCTCTTTAAATTCTAAATTTAATGCACTCTTTCTGCCAAAATAATAAATTTCTAATTAATTTTATTCTTTAATTAAAAAATATTCTTTATAAATAATCCTTTCGTACAAATTTATAATATCTTTTTATAGATAGAAACCGATCTGGCTCACACCGATCTAAACTCAAATCATGTAAGATTTTAATAATCGAACAGATTAAATATTTAAAATTCTTATTTTAAAATTTATCTTAATTCAACATCGAGGTCATAATCTTAATTATATATATTCTACAAAATTAAATTATGCTGTTATCCCTAAGGTAATTAATTTTATTTTAATTAATAATCACTATTTTAAGTATACTATTTCTAATCATATATCTATGGTATAAATAATATTAAAGTTCTATTTCTTTTATCTATCCTCCCAATAAAATTTTTTACTATATTATTTCTTATAATATAAAAAAAATAAAATTCTATAGGGTCTTCTCGTCCCATAAATATATTTAAGTTTTTTTACTTAAAAAATAAATTTAATTTATAAAATTTATAAAGTTAAAATCTCATTAGCTCCTTCATTCTAGTCTTCATTTAAAAGACAATTGATTATGCTACCTTTGTACAGTCACCTTACTGCAGCTATTTAAATTAAATCATTGAGCAGAACTAATTTAAAATTATAATCTAAAAACAATGTTTTTATTAAACAGTTGAACTTTAAATTTGCCTAATTCATTAATTTTATATTTTAATATTTATTACAATATTAATTAATCTATTTTACTAATTTTATCATTATTACTTAATTCCCATTATTATAATTAATATTTTTATACCCAATAAAATTTATTTTAATAAATCTTATTCAATAAATTTTTATATAAATTATTAAATTTTTTTTATAATAATATAATATTAATACTATCATTATTTTTTTTTTAAAAAAATTTAAAATTATTAACTAAATCACAGTTTATCCCATAATTTTTTTTTATTTAATTATAAACTAAAATTTCATTTATTAATTTATTAATTAAATAACTAAATTAAATTTAATTCTAAAAAAACTAGATATTTAAAATTGACTAAAATATATTCTCTAATAAATTATTTATAATAATTATTATACATTAACTATCATAACTTACTAACTCTTTTAATTTCGAGACTTTAAATCTTATTTAAATATTATTTAATAAACCCTGATACAAAAGGTACTATAACTAATATATTCTTTTTAATTTTTTAATATAATCACTTACATTACAATTTTCTATCTAAATAACATATTAATTTTATCAATTTATAATTTAAACTTTTATTTTTCAATATAATTTTATTCACTTTAATTTATTTTGTCAAATCATTTTTTTTTATAATTTATAAAATTAAAATTTTATAAAATTTTATAATTATTTTAATGTAAATAAAATGTTTTAATTTAAACTAAAATTTAATTTTAATAATTAAATCTAAATACACTTTCCAGTACATTTACTTTGTTACGACTTTTCTCAAATTTATTGAAAATGACGGGCAATTTGTAGTAATTAAAACTTAAATTCAACTTAAATTATTTATTAAATTTACTTTTAAATCCATTTTTTTATTAATTATTTAAAATTATAAATAACTTATTTAATAAATTGTAACTCATTTTAAACCTTAAATATTCTACATTTTGATTTGATTTATTTTATAATAATATTTTTTAATAATTTTAATATTCTTTTAAAATTATTTAAACAACAATACATAAAAATTATTTTTAAGTTTTTCCAATCGTGGATTATCAATTACTAAACAAGTTCCTCTAAAGATTTTTAACTCCCCCAAATTTTTTACATTTAATGATTAATTTATTACATTTACTACTTTATATTTTAAATTTATTTTTAATAATAGAGTATCTAATTCTAGTTTATATTAAAATTTATTTTTATAATTTTTTATTACTTTTTTATCTTTAATTAAATATTTCACCATATAATCTCATTTAAATTTTATATTAAAATAAAATTTTAAAATTAATAATTAAAAATTATTTTCATTTTTAGTATAACCGCAATTGCTGGCACTAAAATTTATTAATGTATAATTATAAATTTCTATATATCAAGTTATTAATATCTATCAAATAAAATATTATATTTATTTTTTATTTCTTAATTTTTTAATATTTTTTATTTTTATTATTAATTCATACAATAATTTTTTAAACAAAAATTTAATTTATTATTTTACTTCTTTAATTTTAAATTAACTCTTAATTAAGTAAGCTATAATTAAGCTTTTAGGTTCATACCCTAAATAAAGATTTATTAATCTCTTAATTAATATTTCTAAAAATGATATGCCTGAATAAAGGATTATTTTGATAGAATAAATTATATATATATTAATTATATTTTCATTTTATTTTCATTTATTAAA